TCCTATACCGAAGGTATTTTCGTTATTTTAATTTATTTCATTTTATTTGTTCATTTCATTTATTTTAGGTTGTTTTTCAACGTTTTAGGGGAATAAAGTTGTGAAGTATTTAAAGTTTTCACGTAGGGTTTGAACATTTAGATGCTTTTTTATTTCGGTGGTTTACAGGTGAATAGAAGCGGTTCAATTGAGCTAGTAAGAGAAAAGAATGGGGTGGTGGGTGTGGGGGTTGTACGTGTTTGGAAAAACCCTATGTGGGGGGGTTCTGGTCTAAATTTAGGACGTGCCGCTGTTAACGGCAAGGTGAAGTTTTATTCGTGCCCTTAGAAGGTACTGCCTTTTGGTGTATAGAGCATGTGTGTTTTGTAGGCACAAGGGTTTTTTGGTCGGGGAGAGGCGGGGGTCTGTTAAGCTTAGGCCATTACAATAGTAGTTTGTGTTTCTGAGTCCTGCCTTTGGTGTACAGAGCATGTGTGTCTTCCAAACACAAGGTTTTCTCGATTGGAAAAAGGTAGAGTTTTGTGGGGGCCGGACTAGTATATTATAGTATAAGTGGATTACACCCACTAGGGGGTTACGATTTGGACCGTTTGGCTTTGAGTTGATTGAAATTTTTTGATCCCTTGGTTTATACGTGTGTGTTTTGTTGAGTGTAGCATACCTTACTTTATTTGAGCGAAAAATTTTAGCGGCTTCTCAGGGTCGAAAGGGTCCTGAGATGGTTGGATGATACGGGGTTCTTCAGCCCTTCGCCGATGGAGTTAAACTTTTCAGAAAAGAGTATTTTACTCCTAGAGATTCTAATCCTGTTTTGTTCTTCCTAGGTCCCTGTTATATAATTTTCCATTCCTTCGTATTGTGGGGTTGTAGTCCTGGGGTGTGGGGGTGTGGTGTATATTTTTTTTGGGGAAGTCTGTATGTGTTAAGGGCTTTAAGGGTGGGGGTATATGGAGTAATGCTGTGTGGTTGGGCCTCTAATTCTAAATATGCTTTATTCGGGGCTGTGCGGGCCTTGGCCCAGGTGATTTCTTACGAAGTTATATTAGTAATGTTGTATTTAGTCCCTTTTTTCATGTGTCGGAGGCTAGAGTTTGGTGATGTTATGTTTTCTCAGTGGAGAGGGTGCAATGGATTTGTTTTAAGGCTAGTGTTTTTTTGGTGGGTTTTTTGTGTCCTGGCTGAAACCAATCGAGCACCCTTTGATTTTGTTGAGGGAGAATCTGAGCTTGTTTCTGGATTTAACGTGGAGTTTGGTAGTGGTGGCTTTGGGATGATTTTTATTGCTGAGTATGCCAGAGTCATCTATTTAAGTCAGCTTAGAAGTGTGTTGCTTTTGGGAGGATGTGGGGTTTACCAGTGGGGTGAGTTTTTTGAATTTATTGGAAATAGGGTTTCGGGGCCAATAATAGGCCTTGCGGTGGTTCTATTGATTGTACTTTGCCGTAGAAGGTTTCCCCGATACCGATATGACTTGCTGATGGGCTTGGTTTGACGTCGGGTCCTACCTATTCTTATAGGTGGTTTTAGTTGCTTTGTTGTAGCTTTGTAGAATAAGATGGGTCCATGAAATGGGAAAAAGGTTTCGGCCCTTTTTTTAGGAGTAGATTTCCTCTCATCTGTTTTGAATGTTTCTTTGTCATTAAGTTTTATGCTTGATTGAGTAATTTAAATAAATCATTTATTATTGTTCTAGCAGATGAGATCGAACTGGACAGTGGATTAGGTGGCGATAGTTAATTTTAGTAGCGTGAGTGAAAGTTAGTAATCAATGAAGTATCGGTGTTGGGCCTTCGTACCTTTTGCATCATGGATTTACTACTGTTTATCCAAAGGTAATAACCCGAAAGTTTGATGATCTACTTTTTTGCTATGGGTTGGCGTTGAATTGCTTTCCGTAGACAAGAATGTAGTGGCGAAATACCTTTCGCATTGGCCGATAGCTGGTTGTTCTGGAAATATATTTTAGTATAGCCTCATTTTGGGACGGATTCTACGGTTATAAAAGTGTCTTTAGAATTGTCAGTCTTTTGGGAGATGGCCCTTTCAGGATAAGCTGGGGGGGTGCTTGAAAAGGATGGGTGGTTAATTTTTGGGGTTAGAAGTAGGTTTTAAGAAACCATCTTTGCGGAGTGGGTTACACCACACATAAGCTCTATTTTAATAAATATTATTCTGGTCTATCTTTTATGAGTACAGAACCTTTTTACGTAATTGTTTTAGTGGAAGAGATAATGTAAGTATGAGTAATCTGTGGCAGTCTGTTTTTTTTATCACAAGGAAAAAAATGTTAAGGTAAGTAATTAATAGTAAGCAAACTTTAAGGAACTCGGCAAAAGAGGGAACCGCCTGTTTATCAAAAACATGTCTTTTTGTGTACCATAAAAAGTCGTGCCTTCCCAGTGGGTTTTAACCTAAACGGATGCGGTAAATCGTGCTAAGGTAGCTAAATTATGGCCCATTAATTGTGGGTCTTGCGAACGGCTTGACGAGTTCCCTACTGTCTCAAAGTTGTTTTGGTGAACTTGAATTGGATGTGTAAATGCTTCCATGAGTGAGAAAGACGAGAAGACCCCGTGAAGTTAGAAATTTTTTATCTAGTATGAATTTTCAGTTTTTTTTGGGTTTGTAGATGTAAGTTGAGATCTTGAGAGTTGAAAAATATGGTTCTATTGTTTTGGCTGGGGCAGCAAGAAGGCAAAACTAGACCTTCTTTATTAAAAAACGGGTGCGTTACGACCCATAGTTTTGAAAGGAATGATTATCAGAAGAAGTTACTCCGGGGATAACAGCGTTATCCGTCCTGATAGTTCTTATAGATGGGCGGGTTTGCGACCTCGATGTTGGCTCTGGTTATCCTGAGGCTTGCAGGAGGTCTCGAGGGTTGGTTTGTTCGCCCATTAAAATCCGACGTGAGCTGAGTTCAGATCGGCGAAAGCCAGGTCGGTTTCTATCTTCTTTCTTTAATTTTGGGTCAAAGGGTACGAAAGGACATTTGATCTTAGGGTATGCTCTGTGAGTGTGAATTTAAAATAACTATATAATAAAAATTTATGGATGTATTTGAGTTGGTTGTGGGTTTCATTTTGTGGAAAGATGAAGTGAGCTAGGTTTAACGAGCCTGTCGTTTTTGGAAAATAGTGGTTTTGCGTTACATAAAAACATAGCGGTTTGTTCAGTTTTGGTTTTGGGTGTGAAAATTGCAGGGTTTAGGTAAAGTCTTTTATTTAGTGATACGTTGACGCCGTTGGCTGATGGCAAATTCCCATAAGGACGTAGGAACAATATATCTTATTGCGGGAATGTGGTCAGGAATTGGGGGTTTTTCTCTTAGGTGGATGATGCGTTTAGAATTAAGGCGTCCTGGGATATGGCTTCCTAGGACGGATGTGTATAACTGGATTGTAACGCTTCATGCATTAATAATAATTTTCTTCTTTGTTATACCTGTTTTGATTGGGGGATTTGGTAATTGGTTATTACCTCTTTTGTTAGGGGGTATTGACATGAGGTTTCCCCGGGTCAATACTTTTAGGTTTTGGTTGGTTCCGGCAGCTTTATATATGGTAGTTGTTTCTCCGTTTATTGAAGACGGGAGTGGAACTGGTTGGACAATATATCCTCCTTTGTCCAGAACTCCTTACCAGAGTAGAATTTGTACCGACATGGTTATTTTGGGACTTCATTTAGCTGGGGTCAGATCTACTGCTGGTGCTATTAACTACTTGGTTACATTTTTAAATCTCCGGGGCAAGGCGTATAAGGCTGAATTTTGCCCACCTTTCGTTTGGGCTTTGGCCGTAACTAGGTTTTTGCTGGTTGCATCCCTTCCGGTTCTAGGAGGGGGTCTTACGATGTTGATTTTAGATCGTCATTTTAATTGTAGGTTTTTCGATCCGTCCGGTGGTGGTGATCCTGTACTTTTCCAGCACCTTTTTTGGTTTTTTGGCCATCCAGAGGTTTATGTGCTAATTCTTCCTGGTTTTGGTTTAGTTTCTCATATTTTAGTTTTTTATACCAAGAAGATTCGTGTTTTTGGGGCGGTTGCTATAATATATGCGATGATTTCAATTGGTGTTTTGGGCTTTATTGTTTGGGGACATCACATATTTACTGTTGGTTTGGATGTGGACACTCGGTTTTATTTCACAGCGGTAACTATGTTGATTGCTGTCCCTACTGGTGTTAAGGTTTTTAGGTGGGTTGCTACTCTTTTTGGATCTTACATAAGGTTCGAAGCTCCAATGCTTTGGGTGATTGGATTTATTTTTAAGTTCACCGTGGGTGGGGTGACGGGGGTAATTTTATCAAATGCTTCATTAGATGTGGCCCTTCATGATACCTATTATGTGGTTGCTCATTTTCATTATGTTTTGTCTATGGGTGCTGTTTTTACTATTTTTGCTTCGTATGTACATTATTTTACTCTTTTAACTGGAAATGTCTTTCATCGAGGATGGGCTCGCAGACATTTTACTTTGACGTTTGTAGGAGTTAATTTGACTTTTTTTCCTCAGCATTTCTTGGGTTTGGCTGGAATGCCTCGGCGAGTTCCTGATTATCCGATTTTTTATTATTATTGGCATCAGTGAAGAACTGTTGGTTGTGCAATGGTTTTAGTTAGGGTTTCTTTATTTATACATATGCAATTGGAGGCTTTTTTAAGGAGTCGTCGACCTTTGACTATTGGTTATCGGCCTAGTAGGTTGGAGTGGGTTGCTACTCGTGGGTTTATTTGTATACCTCGCCACACTTTTGTGGAGTGTCTAGCCGTTCGGCATATATATAAATTAACGAAAAAACGAAAGGAATTAATGGTGAGGAGAGGTGTGGGGAATACTAATATTAAAAGTTCTTAGGTTTAAGGGTATGGGTTAGTATTGGTTAAGTCCGGTTCGAGGGTTTTGGTAAGGTCTATAAGGGCCTTGTAGTTGAATAACAACAATTAGTTGCAGCCTTTTGGGTGGGGAAATTTCCCCTGAGGTCTAACTGGTTTGATTAATGCTCCTTAGTGTAAGTTAACATTTCTGATTTGCAATCAGAGAATGAGAGAAAATTCTCAGGAGCATAAAGGATACAAGTTTTGTGGTTAGTTTGGTTCTGGTTACTTAGCTTGAGTATAATTTGATCGGTTAACACATGGTAGTTTAGGCGCAGAATGAGTAAGATAGGTTTATTTTTAGAATAGGCAAAAGCCTTTTTTTGGAATCTCACTATCCACAATTAAGAAGAATATTCGATGACTGTTAGTAGTTAGTTCATAACTCCAGTGGAAAGGTTTTAACCATGAGCGTAAGCTTGATTAAGTCATGATTAATTAGGGGAGTCTAACCAGGTGCCAGCAGTCGCGGTTAAACCTGAGTTGCCCGACTCAAGATTCACAGCGTAAAAGGTGGTAAGATGGCCTTCCTTAATTTAAGGTGTGAGGAAATAAGGAAGCCGATCTGAGGAGGATAGGGGTATAATCTGTTTGATCCTTTGAGAAAGGTGAATAGCTTTCTTTAGGCTGAAACCACGGAACCGGTATATAGGAGACATGGATTAGATACCCATTTATTCCCGGCGCAAACTTTGCTATAAGGCGGCTGCTTGAGTACTACGAGCGATGGCTTAAAACTCAAAGGATTTGGCGGCTCGTTAATTACCCAGGGGAATATGCGCCTTAATCCGATGATCCGCGTAACATCTTACTGTACCTTGAAGAAGAACAGCTGGTGTATTGCCGTTGTCAGCTTGTTGTTCGAGCAGAGAGAAACAGGCTCAATGGAGCTAGCAATGTTTATTGAAAGAATCCATGAATTCAGGTCGAAATACTGCCAATGGTACAAGGGAGTGGGTATTACAATTCAGAGTTTGAATTACGGATCCTGTAAATGAAAGTATCAGGTGAAGGTGGACTTGGGAGTAAGGGGGGATTAATATGCCTCTCTGAACGTAAATCTAACTTGTGCACAAACCGCCCGTCGCTCTCGCCAGGAGGGGAGATAAGTCGTAACAAGGTAGGGGTACCGGAAGGTGCGCCCTGAAAAGATAAGTCGGTAGATAAAAGGCAAAAAACTTTGCATATATCATAAATTTTGCTTTACTGTATGATAGTCAGGTATTATGTTCAGTGGTTTGTTTGGGGGGGGTGGTTGATAGCCCTTTTGGGTGGGTTGAGTTTAGGAGAAAACGTTTTTGTTTTTGGAATGGATTTGATTCATTGCAGAAGTTGTAGTTATGGTGTTGAGATCTTAGTAGACCGGGTAGGGTTAATTTTTTCAGGGGTGGTTTTTTTTGTGTCTGGTTGTGTTTTTAAGTTTAGGGACTTTTATATACGGGAAGAACCTTATAGGTACCGTTTTCATGGGCTTTTAATATGTTTCGTTTTTTCAATAATTCTATTTATTTTTATTCCTAATTTGTTTGGGTTAATGTTAGGGTGGGATGGCTTGGGTATTTTCTCATTTCTGTTAATTATTCACTATCCAGCCAGAAGGTCCCTTTCGGCTGGACTTTTCACAGCTTTAACCAATCGTCTAGGGGATTGTTTCATTATTCTGTTTATAATTTTTAATATTTTAGAGTTAGGGAGAAGCAGGAGGTTGGGGGAGAATTTAGGATGGGTGGGCTATTTATTAGCTCTAGGTGCAATAACTAAGAGTGCTCAGTATCCTTTTAGGTCGTGGTTGCCACAGGCTATGGCGGCGCCCACTCCTGTCTCTTCTCTAGTGCATTCATCTACTTTGGTTACAGCAGGGGTGTTTCTTGTAATTCGTTATTTTGAGGGGCTAGGGTCTGGGGTTTTAGGGGTGCTTCAGTGAAGCTCTTTGGCAACTTTATTTATTTCTGGAATTGCTGCCTGTTTGGAAAATGATTTGAAAAAGGTGGTAGCACTTTCTACTCTTTCTCAAGTTTCTTTAATAATATTTTCTGTTAGTTTAGGGTTTTCCGCATTGGCCTTTTTTCATTTAGTTGCTCATGCGGTAACTAAGGCCTTGTTGTTTATTTGTGTTGGGTTTGTTATTAAGGGGTATGGGCAAGATATCCGTCGGTTAAATAGATGTTTTGTTGAAAACCCAAGTGTAAAGTGATATTTTTGTGGAAGTTGTATTAGTCTCTGTGGTTTTCCTTTTTTTAGTGGGTTTTATTCTAAGGAGTTGGTTTTAGAAGGTTTATTTATGAGAGAGGTAAGTGTCCTTGGGAGTTTTATATTTGTAGCGGGAATTTGGACGACTGGGTATTATAGGGCTCGGCTAGTTTGTCTTTGTTTTTTTAACAGGTTAAGGGATTTTAGATTAAGGGGATTAATAGGCACCCGCAGGAGAGGTTGTAGTTTACCTGTGGTTCATTTTTGTTGTTTTCCTCTTTTTTTATTAACGTCTATAATAGGTGGCTGGGGGGCTTGGTTTATTGTTTCCTGTCCCTGTATGTATTCTTGTGATATTATAAAGGTACTTGTTTTAATAATTCCTTTTGTAGGAGTTTATTGACTTTGGTTGCGGACAACTGCTATGCGACCCCGAGTTCCCTTTTGGCATGTTGTTGGGCCTGGTCGGTTTGGAGTGGCGGAAGCGTGGGCTGCTGGAAACGCTTCTCGCCGTAGGTTTTTTTGTGAGTTAGGGTTTTTGGATGGTTTAAGAAGTCAGCCTTTCGTGTATTGGGGATTTAGGTTGTCCGAAGAAGTTAATTTTTTTATGGAGCAGGGATGGGTTGAGTATGTTGGTCCACAGGGGCTTTCTATCTGGTTTAAAAAGTTTTTAAACTGTAATTTTATTATGTGTGGTCATTGGTTTAATTACTACACTTCCTTGTATATGGCTTTAGTGGTTGTTTTATTAGTTTGGAGGTAAAGAGTGAGAGCGTTGTGAGCTTCTTTTATTTCTGTTGCGTATGAAAATGTTACACCTTTGGGTGGTTTAAGGGTTATGGGTTGGTTTTCTTGCTGTTTTTTTGTGGGGGGATGATTGAGGTTTGGGTTTCAGTATAAGCATATTTTGTGCGGGTTGCTTTGTATGGAGGTGGCTTTGGTGGGGGTATTAGGTGGGATTATAAGAAGGGCTACCATGGTTGTCAGGAATGTTTTCTTTTTTGTTTTGTGTTTGGGTGTTTGTGAGTCAGCTTTGGGGTTATCTTTACTGGTTTTGTACGCTCGAAGGTTTGGAAACGACTTGTTTAAGGGTTTGGATTGTTTAGGGTGCTAAGCGGTTTTATCAATAGATGCCTCATATGGAGCCTGTAAGGTGGTTAATCTGGCTTTTTATCTTCTTGGTTTTGAGCTATGCGTTTTTTTGTGTGTTATGGTATGTACACGTTCCTTATACAAATATTAAGTTGCCTAAGGGTTCTCGTCGTCCTAACATAAAGTGGTAAAATAAGAAATTTTTGTTGTTTTAATAAACTTGACCAACTATGTGGTTTAGGGCGTGGTAGTGCAATAGGTTAGTATGCCGGGCTCATGCCCCGGAGGTGGATAAAGTAATTTTCCCTGCGCCTAGGTGTTGACAATTTGGTACTTTGTTACGTTGTTAGTATTTATGTTGTTTGTAGCTGCTAGGACTTTAGTTGGTCCTCAAGCTGTTGGAATTTGTTGTTTAATACTGGTTTTGGTGGGTTGCTTAATCTTTGGTTATTGCGGAGGAGTGTGGTTAAGCCACTTTGTTTTTCTTTCGTTTTTGGGTGGTCTTTTAGTTATCTTTTTATATACCGTGGCCTTGGCACCAAGTCCTTTGTTTAAAAGGGTTTTTAAAAGAGTAAAGCGTCCTTTGATAGGTGGCTTTGGGGCTTCTTTGATTAGGTGTGGGTATATAACTTGAAGTAACCGTTGGGCTTATTTAGAAAAGACTTGTAGAAATTATCTTGACGTTCCTTATTCCTCTTCTCCTGAAATATTGAGTAGTGCTTGGGTGGGAGGTCCTTCTTTTTTGTTTTTAGGTATTTTGTTGGCTATCTGCATAGTTGGTGTTACTAAGCTGTGTGGGTATAATAAAAAGGGTGCTTTACGCGGAATCCGTAGAACTATAAAAAGGTAATTGGTGGGGATGGCAGATGAATGCATTCGGTTTAAGCTCGGGTCATGGGTTTTTTGGCCCTCCTCACTGAATAGGTGGTTCAGGAAAGCGGTTCTGGGGTGGTGGTACCTGTCGTCAAGGGTATGGTCTATGATCTTCCGAGTCCTTCTAATTTAAGGGTGTGGTGGAACATAGGGTCTTTACTTGGTTTTTGTTTAGTGGGACAGATTGTTTCTGGTTGGCTTCTTACTTTTTATTACACCCCTCACGAGGAAATAGCTTTTGAGAGGGTTTATTTTATTATGAAAGAAGTTGAGATGGGATGAGCATTTCGTAGGTTTCATATTAACGTAGCTAATTTTATATTTTTTTGCTTGTATTTACATGTAGGTCGTGGGCTATATTATGGTTCTTTTCGGATGTACGGGGTTTGGGCCTCCGGTGTTTCTTTGCTATTATTAGTTATATTGACAGCCTTCACTGGGTATGTTTTGCCTTGGGGACAAATATCTTATTGGGCCGCTCAGGTAATTAGAAGCATGGTGACGGCTATTCCGGTCGTGGGTAAAGATGTGGCTATTTGGATTTGGGGGGGTTATGCCGTAGGGAATGTCACTCTTAAACGCCTTTTTAGGGTTCATTTTATTTTCCCTTTTGTAATAGTTGGTTTGGCTGTTCTGCATTTGGCTTTTCTCCATACAACGGGTTCTGGTAATCCATTAGGGGTGGATACTGGTTGTAGGCTGGTTCGATTTCACAGATTTTATAGGGTGAAGGATTTAGTGGGTGTAATGGTTGGTGGTTTAGCTTTATGTTTTATGGTTGGGTTTTTTCCTTATGTGTTGGTGGATGGGGAAAGTTTCATTCCTTGTGACTATATAGATACTCCTAGTAGGATTCATCCTGAGTGGTATTTTTTATTTGCGTATGCAATTCTTCGTTCTGTTCCTAGAAAGGCTGGAGGTATTATTTTAATACTATGCTCTATTGTTGTTCTTTTTTTTGTCCCCGAGTTATGGTGTGGAATCAAGGAGTCGTTGGGTAATTATTTTTTTTGTCAAATTCTTTATTGGGTTTGGGTTGCCAATTTTTGTGTTTTAACTGTAGTTGGCAGACAGAGGGTAGAAGAGCCTTTTATTACTTCTGGAGAGAAAATAACTATTTTCTATTTCATGTTCTTCCCTATTATAGGGGTTGTTCAATGGTTAGAAGATAATTAGTTTTCTTTGGTAGCAAAGTTAATGAATACCACTGACCGTCCACATCTTGTTTGGTTTTGGGACGAGCATTTTTGTGAATGGCGCTATGACTATTCTCCAAGTTTTGGTGGGCATCTTTTTAAAGATGAGACTTTTTGAGAGTTTTTTGAAACAGAAGATGGGTCTAGAATAGATGAAAGTTGGCGGTTTTCAGATAATTTAATTAAAGTAAAGCATGTAAATAAAGCTTTGGGAAAAGTTCCTTATGGGTGGCAAGGGCTTTGAGACGATGAAATACGTGGTCGTAGTATTCGCCGTTTGCGAAATATAGGTATCCTATAGAGTGGTGGTGAAATAATCATAAGCGGTTGTCGTCCGTTAGTTGCCTGAGTAATCCATGCCCATTCTTAAGTGAAACGTTGTCCCTTTCATCGTGTTGATCACAGGCCGTGGCCTTTAATGACGGCTTGGTTTTTAGGTTTAAGAGCTATTAGATTTGTACAGTTTCTTCATGGAGAGCCATTATATTGGGTCTTACTGGCCGTGATGGATAGTATTCTTTGTATTTGTTGGTGGCTCGTTGATATTGTAACTGAAGCTACTTTTATAGGTAAGCATACTATTCGGGTTCAGCGTGGGATTCGTATTGGGTTTTGTTTCTTTCTTTTGAGAGAGAGGATGTTTTTTATCTCTTTTTTCTGGGCTTTTTTTCATAGGGCTTTGGCTCCTGGGATGGTTTGTGGGTTTTACTGGCCCCCAGAAATGGAAACAATAAAATGTACGGGAATTCCATTGATTAATACCGGGTTGCTCTTAGGAACAATTTTTCCTTGTAATATTGCTCAGAGGGCCGTTAAGGCGGGTCACTTTTATACCTTTCTTCTGTGGTTAGGAATTGTAATAATTATAGGAGCTTTTTTTGTTGGTTTGCAGGCGTGAGAGTATTATACTGCTAAGTTTACAATGGCTGATGGTATTTACGGTAGATGCTTTTTTGCCTTAACGGGCCTTCATGGGCTTCATGTTATCGGTGGGTTAGTTTTTTTATTTGTTGCGTGGAATCGTGGTCGATTAGGGCATTTTTCCAGGTACCGGCATTTAAATTTGACTTTTGCTGTTTGGTACTGGCATTTCGTAGACGGAATTTGGGTTGTGGTTTATAGGTTTGTATATGTATGGAGGAATTGGGGGTGGCAGTGAAGGTTCTCCGAATTGTTTGATAAGTTTCTTGCTCCTGTGGTCTATTGGTTGGATCATTTATACGCTCCTCAGTAATATTAGTTTTTATGATGAACGGATTTGTGGAGGGTAGGGCTAGGTTGATAGCTTAAATTAGAGCGACGGACTTTTGATTCGTAGGTGAAGTATAGATCCTCCTCAACCTGCCTTCCTTAGGTAGTTTATTAAAATATAGCATTGAAGCTGCTAAGATGGTCTTCTGGCCTCTAGGGATGGAGGGCATGGCCAATCGGGTGGGAGGGTTTGAACCCTTCTTTCACGGGGATTTAGAGCTCTTCCCATGTTTTTGCGAGGCGGTGATTGGGCATGTAGGGTTTTGGACCTTAAGGAGGGAATTAGTTTTATTTCCCCCTCGTAGGAAAAATGCTGGAGTAGTATAAGCTAGTATAGCTGGTTTTCGTTCGGCAGGCGGTTTTGTTAACCCTTCAGTTTGGATGATAGGATCACTAAGGTATTTCAGGTACTTTAATCAGTTTGATTGGAGGTTTAGTTTGGGAAGGATTTCGGCCCTATGCCTCCCTTTTTTTCTTCTTTTTTTGGTTAGAAATCCCATTTTCATAAGTGCAGGCTTATTAGAAAGAGGGTTTACTTGATGTGTATTAAGGATGGCAAAGTTTTTTACAACAAGCCCTTTTGGTAAGAAGGCTGGGGGGGTTCACTTAATGGTCTGTCTAGTATGTGTCCTTGTTTCTGTAAACTTATTAGGGTTAATTCCCTTTGTTATTGGGGTAAGGACTAGGGCTAGATTTGTCTTTTTTTACGCACTATTTTTTTGGGGTGTAGGGACGTTAGGAAGTTTAATGAGAGCAGATGGATTTTTAAAAGGAATGTGGGTGAAAGGTGGGTCTTTCGGTTTAAACCTTGTAGTGGTTGTTTCCGAGCTTTTAAGTTGGTTAATTCGCCCAGTGGTGATAGGTATTCGATTATTAGTTAATGTAATATGTGGACATGTAATATTGGCTATTCTTGGTGAAATGACTTCGGCTCTAGTGTGGGAAGGCCAGTGGGTTTTTGCTGTTCTTGGGATTATTATAGGGTGTATGATTGGGTTTTTGGAGTGGTTAGTAATGGTTGTTCAGGCTATTGTTTTTGTAGGGTTGGTTGGGTGGTCTGAAGAAGAGATCTAAGTCTCACGTTCTCTATCCTATGTGAGGCACTATATGCTTATTGAGCTTAATCCAATCGTTATTTTCGTAAAGATTATTTGTGTTGGCGTAATTTTATGAAACACTTCTTTTAAGAGCGGTGGTCTGGACTCTAGGGTTCATAGACGGGCTGTAAAGACTGCTCAGCGTATTTTGAAGTTTTAGCTTAGTTTTTGTTAGAGTGGGATCAGGTTAATTTACCTGAACCAGCAACGGTGCAAGCATATAATTTGCAGCAGGTTTATGAGTCTAGGCTTTTGTTAGGTTTATTTGTTCTTACTGTGGTTTTATGGTTTCTCCGGATGGCTGTTTTAACAAGCTTACGTGTGCTACGTACCTAGAATGTGCTCGGTTGGAGCTGTTTTGGAGAATTACTCCACTTTTCTTATTGGCAATAATGTGTAGGATTTCGGTGTATGTTTTATATGTAAACGATGAAACAAACACAGCGCCTTACATAGATGTAACAGTAGTAGGTCACCAGTGGTATTGGAGGTATAAGATTGGTATTGGGAGAGGCAGTAATTGCTTAGAGTGGGAATCTCGTTTAGTTAGCCGGTCCGCTGATAGGGGAATTGGTTTTATAGACCTTTTTACAGTTGACCAGCCATTAATGATTCCCGTGGGACAGCTTATTCGTGTTTTAGTTACTAGGGATGATGTAATTCATAGATGGGGGGCCCCGGGGTTGGGAATCAAGCTTGATGCAATTCCTGGTCGTTTATCCCGTGGGTTGTTTGAGGTGAAGCTTCCTTGCATTATTTATGGGATGTGTATAGAGTTGTGTGGGAGGCTCCATGGTTTAATACCGACTGTGATTCAAGCCGTGCCCACTGAAGTTTTCTCGGCTTGGGAACATGGTTTGTCTGTGAGAATGGAGGAGGGGTCTTTATAAAATAGTATAATGGTTTTTGTTTTGTTAAACTGTTGTGTCTGGTGATTGTGGTTTAAAATAATGGGGCTTTATATAAGAAGGGTTTATGAGAATGCGGAATAACATGTTTTCGTGGTGCTTGATTTTCACAAGAGTTCTTGTTTGTGCCACTGCTCCTAATTTATTTGGGATTTGGGTTGGAATAGAGGTTAACTTGTTTGGTGCTTTGTGATTTCTAGTAAATAACAAAAAAAGAACTGTAACTGCTGGTTTTAAGTATTATTTTTCTCAGTGTTTTGGTTCTAGCCTTATTATTATGGGGATTGTGGTTGCTCATTGAACTGCTAATATTTCTGTAATTACTCTTGTTATATGTGGGTTGGGAATAAAAATGGGGGCCGCTCCGTTTCATTTTTGGGTCGTAGAGGTCTTGGACTCTGCACGTCCAAGGTGTATGTGGGTTATTTTAACCATCAATAAATTTATTCCTCTGTACACTATGTGTAATAGTGGGTACACAGGCGGATATCTGGTAGGGATGAGGGCTATAAGAGCTTTAGTTGGTTCTATCTGTGGGATGGGAGCTGTTCGCCTATCTCGTTTTATTGGGTATTCATCCATTTCTAATACTGGGTGGAGATTAGCTGCTTGTATATTAGGCCCTGAAGTTTTTTTGTGGTTTATTTTAGCTTATTGAGTTTCTTTAGGTGGATTTTTAAGGCTGATGGGTGGAGATGGATTTCTTTATTGTGTAAGGGGGGGAAGAGTGCGACGTCCTCCTTTTAGGGTTGGGGTTTGTGTGTGGCTTCTTGCTTTGGGCGGGTTCCCCCCCTTCGCTGGGTTTTTTGCTAAAGCAGTGGTTTTTATTGTGATCTTTGAATTTATTCCGTGGTTGGGATTGTTTTTGGCTGTTAGAACAACAATCAGTTGAGGTTATTATCTTTTTGTGTTTAGGTTCTCTATTATTTGCGGTAGAAAGAGGGTATACTCTAAATGAAGGGATCGGTCTATGGTAGTTGCACCATTGATGGGGGTTATCTATTGTAAGAATGCCCTTACTTTTTTTATGTAGTTGGGTGTGGATATTTTATGGTTAGTTATGTTAGTCGCAGCATTTTTGGTTATTGGATTAGCATCTTTAAGTTATTGGTTAACTAAGCTTTGGTTTCGGGATTCTCAAAAAGCGTCTCCTTATGAGTGTGGATTTGATCCTTTTGGCTCTGCTCGGTCACCTTTTTCAGTACGTTTTTATATGGTGGCAATTTTATTCTTAGTTTTTGAGGTTGAGTCTTTGTTATTTTACGCTGTTTTACAGGCATATAAGCTGGGAGATGAAATATTTAAATGTTTATGCCTGGGGGTTTCTTATTGTGCTAATTTTAGGTTTTGTTAGTGGAAATATTTAAAGGTGCTTTAGCATGGTCTCGTGATTAAAGTAATTTGTGGTTAGGGGCGAGTAGTTGTCTTAATCAGGACTTCTAATCCGTGGTTAGGGGGGGTGACGACCTTCCATTCGCTTAATTTTGATGGCAGTTTTATTAGGGCTGTTACCATGTTGTGGTATGTTGGGCTGTTGGCAATTTTTCCTTATGTGTTTTTTGAGCGCTCCAATAGTGATTTATCGTGGTTCTTTGGAAGGGTATGTATTAGGAGGGTGTTGAATGCTAGATGAGTGAAATAAGTCTTTGGTCTTCTTAAGTTTATGGTTAGGGGCTTTGATAATAATTGCGACTTCCCCTCGAAAAAGGTTGTGTATTTGAGGGGTAGTTTTCTGTTGTGTTCTCGCTTTTTCTTCTTTCAGGTTTTTCTGGTTCTACGTGTTTTTTGAGTTGTCTTTGGTGCCTATCTCTATTCTCACGCTTCGGTGGGGGGTTCAACCAGAGCGAGTTAGGGCTGTGTATTACATGGTTCTTTACACTTTAGGTGGTTCCCTTCCATTTTTGGTGTTCATTCTAGCTTGTTTTCATTGGCATGGATCATTTTTTATAGGGTTTAGGTGGAATCTTTTAAGAAGAATGGGTTATTGAGGTTGTATTGGTGTTGTTGTTTTTTTTATCAAGCTTCCTTGTTACCCATTTCATTTATGGTTAACTAAGGCTCATGTTGAAGCTCCTACGGCCGGATCGATGGCTTTAGCTGGCCTTCTTTTGAAGCTGGGGGGTTTAGGGCTTATGCGGGTCTTTATAAGGTATGGCCAGCTTTCTTATAGAATAGAAATTTTTTGAAGTGCAGTAGGGATTTGGGGGGGAATTTTAAGGTCGTTAGTTTGTCTTCGTCAAATGGATAGAAAATCTCTTGTAGCTTATTCCTCGGTTGGGCATATAAGCTTAGTCCAATTAAGAATTTTAAGAGGCAGTGCTTTAGGTTGGGCCGGTGCTCTATATATAATGGTGGCCCATGGGCTATGCTCTTCTGGTCTTTTTAGTGCTTTAGGAGAATACTACAGTAAAGTGAAGAGCCGAAGAATGTCAATTAGTAGTGGGTTAGGTATACTTTTTCCAAGAACAATAGCTTGGTGAAGTGCTCTTATTTTTTTTTCTATAAGATGCCCTCCTAGGCTTACGTTTTTTAGGGAGGTATTTATGGGGGCCTCTATTGTTAGAGTATTTCCCGGCTTTTGTATTTTGTTCAGATTACTAGGGTTTTTGGGGGGTGCATATAGTTTGGTCTTGTTTAGAGGTATTAGCCATGGGGTTCCTTGCTCTTCCTTAGCTCCTCGGTTTTCAGGGATTATAAAGTTTAGTTATTTAGGGCTTTTTCATAGGGTTCCTTTAGTTCTCTTATTCTTTTTCCCTTTATTTGTGTAGGGCCTTTATAGTGTATTCAGCATAAAAGATTGTGGCTCTTTTGGAGGGCAAAAGTCCTGGGGGTCCGTTGTTCGGGGGCTAGGTTAAGTAAAACTTTGGGTTTCCAAAACCTGAGATGGGAAAAGTTTCTCGTTCCTGGTAGTGGGGTGGTCGAGTTATAGGCGGTGGGCTGTAAACCTATTTACGGGATTTAATCCCCCCTACTATCCTAAAACTTTCTTATTTCTTTCTTTAGCTTAATTTAAAGCAGCGGTCTTGTAAATCGCAGGTGAGGGTTTAGTTCCCTCAGGATGGTTTTCGAGGGAAAGTATAAAGTTGTACAGTGGGTTTGGGACTCATTAGTCCCTGGTGGCAGGGTCTCTCGTTTTGATACTGAGCCGGGCCTTAACGGGCTACTTTGATGTGGTAGAATTCAAGGGTTTGATCCCTTCAGTATTTGTCAGGCGAGTTGGCAGACGAAATGCGATCGACTTAGGATCGGGAGAAGGGGCGTTAGCGCCCCACTCGCCTGTTGGCAGGGTAGTATAATTAGTACGTTGGGCTCATAACTCATTTAGTGGGGGGAAATCCCTTCCTTGCTGGTTTAAATAGAAACTAACTATCTAAGGAAAGAGGACTAATAAATGAAACATGAGAGGGTTTCCACCCAAAGAGGCAGGGCTTGCGATCTTAAAATTTTAACTGAAATCTGTAACTTAGTGCGAAAACTGTGCCTGGTACCTTATGGAGCGAAAATAGATGTTAAGAGGTAACCAAAACAAGCCGCAAAAGGCCATGTGCTGAAAAACTATAGTAGTGTAGAAAGACAAAATTACTAAAACAGCAAGGAAAAATTGCGGTAGAAAACCCGAACCTGTAAACTCAGCAGGCGGAAATAGGCGCAGAGAGAAAGGGTGCCATAATTTTTTTTTTTTCTTTTTTGCAGGAAAAAAGAAAGGTGCTGTGCTGGAAAAGGTACTATAAGTCATATTCTCTGCAAAGCTTAGTCAATGTCTGCCCCATTTTCTTTTATTCTTCCCCCCCTCCCCCCAAAAAAATAAAAAAAAATTCCTGGTTCTTCCTCTTTCCCTCACTCGCATAGGACTGAACGTTAAACTTAAACCATCCTGAGGTCGAAAAATGCGCCCCTTTTTGGGTGTGGGGGGAGTCCATAGAAGTGTGGACTCCCCCCGGAAAAAAGGGCGCATCTTGAATCGCAAGGCTGGTCTAGTAGTGATAGTCCGTCAAATGCGAGTATGGGAGAGAGGGAGGAAGGATGACCGTTTGAATTTAAGTGGGGGTCCTTTCAAGGGGCCCTACTTAGGTTTAGGGGGAGGGGGGGAGGGAGGGGGGGAGGGGGTTAATTTATGTATGGTTAGGTGGAGAGGGACAGAGGGTTAATTAAATATATGTAAAGTTAAATTGGGGGATGGTGTTAAGGAAGGGGGGTTTCCCCCCTTCCTGAGGTATGAGGGGAAAAGGAATGTAATAGCCTTTTCCCCTCATTACACCCATGGGGGGATGATATGGAAGGGGGGGTAGGGTCTCACCCCCCCTTCCGAGTAAGTGGGGGGGATGGTATGGAAGGGGGGTCCTCCCCCCCTTCTTAAGTGGGGGGGATGGTATGGAAGGGGGGGGTTTCCCCCCTCTTCTAATGTGTTGGTGGAAAGAGGCAGGCCTCTTTCCTCAAACAGGTGGGGGGGGGAATATAAAGGGGGGGGGGTTTCCCCCCT